AAAAATATAGTTGATTTCGAAATGTGTTTTTTTTTTCAATTGGAAATTCCTAATAACTAATAAGAATAATACTTATTAGAACCTGGGGCAGGTATCATGTCAATTACGGAATACTTGGTTTGTTGTAACACTCCCGAAAAAACAAAAAAAGGGGGAGGGCCATTGATAAGAACGGGAAGGAAGAAAGCGAATCGGGATGCTAATTCCTCATCCTCAAATCTGTCCTTCCCAGGGGTTAGTGTCTCAACGAATAAGTAATTGTAGGAGTGAAATATTGATATAATTCGAAAAAGCAAGTCCCCGGAAGAAATAAAATACGTTTTTTTTATATTTCATATTTATAGGATTACACAAAGGGATTCGCAAATAAAAGCGCTAAGGCTACAACCAATCCATAAATTGTTAACGCTTCCATAAAAGCTAGACTAAGCAATAAAGTACCTCGTATTTTTCCCTCCGCCTCGGGCTGTCTTGCGATACCTTCTACAGCCTGGCCCGCAGCAGTACCTTGACCAACTCCAGGTCCAATAGAAGCAAGCCCGACAGCTAATCCAGCAGCAATAACGGAAGCGGCAGAAATCAGTGGATTCATGATAAGTTCCTCACACAAAAATCAAAAAATGGTTAATGATACAATCATCCAAGTAATTATGATTTAATTATTCCACCAAAAAGATTCATCCAGACGAAATAACTAACAACTGCCAATTGCAGTAATGGACTAATATTATTGAATCATCATAACTACTTATATTATATAGCTCTTTTTTATATAGCTTTTTTAGTTTCTATCGACGGGATTTTTGTGAATCCATTTCTTTGTTCTGAACCATTAGTTGAATTCTCGTTCTTTTTATTGATTTCATCTTTTTATTCATTCAATTCACAGTTACAGACGAAAGTAAAAGACTTCTATATGAATCCCCATCTAAATTCATAGTAGTAGGGCGGATTAGATATATCTTTAGTTCATATATAACTAGTCAATATCTAATATCACATATACACGCCTTTCTTCCATAACGTAAACCAACTATTCCTATCTTAGATTCATCGGATTCTAGAATCATTTTTGAAACGTGCAAGAGTTGGATTCTAGCCATTAGATTCCATATACCCAGGGTTTACCCGCCCTTACTAACCAATTTATTTTTTATGAATTTCGTTTTTTCAATTCTTATTCTTCTTTTCCTTTTTTACAATTTCCTAAATAGCGTACCTATTACTGTAGATGTCTATTTGCCGTACATAGCGTATTTTTTTCATTTTTATATTCCCTAAGTCGACTATCTTGAGTCACGTATAGATTATCTTGGCCTAAGCTAAAAAACGACTATTTCGAAAACTCGTCAATGATGACCCTCCATAGATTCGCCTATATAAGCCGCGGCTAAGGTTGCAAAAATAAGAGCTTGAATACCACTCGTAAATAATCCAAGGAACATGACGGGTATAGGAACCACTAAAGGTACTAAAGAAACAAGAACAACAACTACTAATTCATCGGCTAATATATTTCCGAAAAGTCGAAAACTAAGTGATAAAGGTTTTGTGAAATCTTCTAAGATGTTAATGGGTAAAAGGATGGGAGTTGGTTGTATATATTTACTGAAATAACTTAATCCCTTTTTGCTAAGACCCGCATAGAAATAGGCTACTGACGTGAGTAAAGCTAAAGCAACGGTAGTATTTATATCATTCGTGGGTGCAGCTAATTCCCCATGAGGTAACTGTATGATTTTCCATGGTAAAAGAGCCCCTGACCAATTAGAAACAAAAATAAATAGAAACATAGTTCCAATAAAAGGAACCCATGGACCATATTCTTCTCCAATCTGGGTTTTGCTAACGTCTCGAATGAATTCAAGGACATATTCGAAGAAATTCTGACCATCATTTGGAATGGTTTGTGGATTCCGAACAGCTATACTAGCTGAACCTAATAAGATAGCAATAACAACCCAAGAAGTTATAAGTACTTGGCCATGGACTTGAAAACCTCCTATTTGCCAATAGAAATGTTGGCCTACTTCCACACCAGATATATCGTATAACCCCTTTAGTGTGTTGGTGGAACATGATAGAACATTCATATTGCCCTCTACAGAAATAGAACTTGAAAGGGAATTATTTTGATTCAACCGTCTCTTTTTCCACTTGATTAGTTGAATTCTCTATTTTGGATACTAACTAATCACAGAATATCCCCAGTAATTTTGATCTCTTTTATGCGATTCAAGAGTAGTAACCGATTCCATAAATCTATGGAGTTCAAAAAAGAATTTTTTTATTTATCTTATTATTAATCAAGGATTTCGTATATAGCTAGAACGACCCTCACAAATTGCGAATACTAATTTGTTAAGAATTAATCGGATTGAAGCTATAGCGTCATCATTTGCTGGAATCGAAATATCAGCAAGATCCGGGTCACAGTTTGTATCGATTAAACAAATTGTTGGAATTCCCAAAGTGATACATTCTCGAAGAGCCATATATT